AGATCAAAGAAAGAGCCTGTTCTTCCTCTGTAAAGAATTCTTCCAACAATTCCGAACCTAATCTTTTCAAAAAAGAACGTACAGTAGTTTTGTGTTTACGAGACAAAGTTCTAGCACACGACAGTCGAAGGATATACTTTACTCGATACAAACTACTTTTTTTTGAAGATCCGCTATAATAACGAGAAAGATTTCTGCATATCCGCCCAAATTTCTCGATAATATTAGAATCTGATGAATCAGTCCGAGTCGGCTTACTAAAGGGATGCCCCGATACGTTACAAAATTTCGCTTTAGCCAATGACCCAATCAAAGGAATTATTGGGACTATAGTATCAAACTTATTAATAGCAATATCTATAATAAAGGAATTTTCTAACATTTGACTCCTTACCACAGAAGGCTTTAGTCGTACACTTAAAAGATGGCCCAGAAAATAAAAGGAATGCTTGGATAATTGGTTTATATGAATCCTATCCGATTGAGACCACAAGTCAAAATGACATTGCCAGAAATTTACAAGGTAATACTTCCATTTATTCATCAGAAGAGGATTTCCTTTTGAAGTCAGAATGGATTGTCCTTGATATCTGACATAATGCATGAAAGGATCCTTAAACAACCATAGGTTGGTTTGAAAAGCATTACGAAAAACTACCAAAAATTGTTCTATTTTTCTATAAAAATGTGTTCGCTCAAGATAGGCTCTAGAAGATGTTGATCGTAAATGAACAGATTGTTTGCGGAGAAAAACGAATATGGATTCCCATTCATATACATGAAAATTATATAAGAACAAGAATAATCTTCGATTCTCGTTTGAAAAAACGGAAATATATATATTTTTTTTAGTAATAAAACTATTCCAATTCTGATACTCGTAGAGAAAGAATCGCAATAAATGCAAAGAGGGAATATCTTGTATCCAACGGCGAAGGAGTTGAACCAAGAGTTCCAGATGTGTGGGGTGGGGCATTAGTATCTCTAACACATGATTTAAATGTGATAATTTATCCTCGAAAAAGGGAAATGTTGAATGAATTGATCGTAAATTTTGAGATTTTGCTATTTCTTTGCCTTCTAGGGAAGATACTAATCGCAGTGAGAATGGAATTTCCACAATGACTGCAAAACCCTCTGATATCATTTGAGAATAAAAATTCTTCTTATGATCAACAAATTTATTTTGGTTAGAATCATTATCAAAACTAATCAAATGCTTATGTTGATACAGTCGAGTAATTAAACGTTTCACAACTAGTGAGCTGGATTTGTTGTCATAACCTAAATTTTCGATAGGTTCATAAATAATTGATCCATTTAAACCATGATCATGAGCAAGTGCATAAATATACTCCTGAAATAGAAGTGGATATAGGAAGTCTTGTTGCCGAAATCTATTTATTTCTAAATATCCCTTTAATTCTTCCATTTGAAATTAGATTTGAACCAAAGGCAGGGGGTTTCTTGGGCGATCAAATGATACATAGTGCGATAAAGTCAAAACAAGGTATGGTATATAGTAAGAAAAGAAGAGATACCTTGGAGACAAATAAGCTAATCAATGGATTCTCTTTTTTTTTCATCCAATAGGTTTGTGTTCGTTATTAGGAATAGTTAGAAATCCTTTATTTTTGCAACTCGATCGCTCTTTTGACTTTAGAATCCATTCTGTTTTATCAATATGCCATTTCTTCTACACATTCGTTTACACCCTAGACGAGGGATATAGTTAATAGTTAGGATTCAAAAAAATAGAAAATCCACTTAGTATGGGAGAACCTTTTCCCGAATCAGGTACTAATACATTTCTAACGTCTAATTAGATCGGGAAATCTTTCGAATTAAGTAAGAACAGAAGCTCGTTGCTTTTTGTTTCCCTATAATTGGAGCCTTGCGGCTCTATCCATTTATTCACTCGACCCAACCATGAAGTTCTTTTTTTATACCGCTCTAAGAATTCAAACAGGATTTTGTACTGATCCGGTAAGGATGAAGTACTCTTAGAGTTCTTCATTGATACGACATGCTGTTTTTTCCATTCGTTCCCTTTCAGGATCAGTCGTGGTCTTACAAACTCTACCAATGGTATGGACGAATTCGTTGCTTCATCCAAATGTGTAAAAGATTCTAGCCGCACTTAAAAGCCGAGTACTCTACCGTTGAGTTAGCAACCCGAATTAATGTAATTTTGGTGTGTAGATACGATCGGAATAAAAAAAAAAGAAAGAGATTGGATTGCACGACCCCATCAAAACATTGAACTAGAAACACAACAAATCTCAAAAAAATTCTTTGTATATTTATATTTTATATTATAGTTATAGTTGGTTGTGAACATAAAAATGAACGGATCAGATGAAATGAAAATAGAAAAGATTGCCGGATAAATCTAGAAATTTGATAGACTGCCTTTTTGATTTTCATTTTTTTTTCATGCCGAAGAGACTTCTTGTGTCACATCAATTTAAATTCAAGTAACCCACCACTTACACGGCATGAAGTAAAAAAGAAAACTTATTTATGGGTCAAAATAAAAATAAAAAGAAATAGATCTTTTTCTCCACCATCGAATTATATTTATTCAATACACTATTGTCAATATGAACGTTGAGAAAACAAAAGAAATGGAATTTCCATTTTCAATAAAAAAAAAAAGGGGGGGGGGACTTGTGTTGGATTGGCACTACATAGATCATAAATAAGTTTGGATCGAAAAAATAAAGAAATTCAATAAAGAAAAGTTCAGAAGAAAATCTCGAGTTTATTCAATATCCATAAAGGTACAATAAGCGAGCTCAACCTACTTTTTGGAGTCTCAACAAAAACCACCCGATTGAGGGGAATCAAAAAAATTGATAGATCCCCTTAGTTCATCTATTCACTCGATCTTTTTTCTATTCCTCTCATATCAAAAATATTTTTGTCGTTAGTTATTTTTGATTTTCATTTTTTTTTTTTCTATTTCAAAAATTCAATTTCGTTTAATTAACGCGAAGTTCCTTAAATATCTCTGCCTTCTTTGAAATATCATGAACGGTTCCTGTAGGTTGAGCGCCTTTTTCAAGGAAATATAGAATCGCGGGAACATTTGAATAAGTTTGATTCTTTATCGGATCGTAAAAACCCACTTTCCGAAGATCCCTTCCTTCTCTTCGGGATCGAACATCAATTGCAACGATTCGATAGATAGCTCATTGGGATAGATGTAGATAAACAATGCCCCCCTTAGAAACGTATAGGAGGTTTTCTCCTCGTACGGCTCGAGAAAAAAAAAAGATTCAATTTATTTCATTTTATTTATATTTTTATATTATAGAGCGGCAAATAGATCCATAAAATCAGCAAATCAATTCAATTAGACTATACTTTGATTCTTTTCTTCCCGCTTCCCCTAAAAAAAATCATTCGTACTTATAACTCAAGTTGAATAATTCTCAAAGCGTTAAAGAAAAACTCCTTAAGACCTTGACATTTCTTTTATTGAGCTGTCTCTAACCCCCTTTTTTGTCTCGTTTATAATCTATTTTTTTGGATTCCTTATTCGGCTCCAATTGTTGAGACAGTTGAAAATGGCGTTGTCTTGTTACGGGATCTTTTATCTTTGTTTTGAATCGTTAGGTTTAGACATTACTTCGGTGATCCTTAATCGTTTCAAAATGGCAGCAACATACCCTTTGTGATTTATTTCTATCGAAAAATCGTACGAACGATTGATTCCCGTGTGATACACTTTTGATCGAAATAGTTTTCTCAACTCCAACAAAAGTTTCAAATCCAAAAGGAATTTTTGTTATAATTTGTTAGAATTGGGTCCTTTTGATTTCTATATCGAAGATATACTTACGAAGTTGGAACAACTTTTTGATTGACACTAACCCTAGATCCTTGCCTCTGAAAAATGAATCAATCATTTCTTCTCGAGCTCCATTGTGTACTATTTACTTAAACCGAACTAAAACAAAATAGGGTTCTAGTAGAACAAATTATGTCGAGTCAAGAGCACCTTATATTCCTAATATAACAAAATGATGGATGTAAGAATCCACAGCTGATCATGTCCTTCAAGTCGCACGTTGCTTTCTACCACATCGTTTTAAACGAAGTTTTACCATAACATTCCCCTCATTTGGAACCAGTATGGAGTTGATTCAATATGGAATCATGAATAGTCATTGGCTCAATCGAAACATAGTAATCCATACGTTCTTTCTTTATTTTTCTACAGGGTATGGACGGATATTTATCTGGAGAAGTCTCGACAAGGATTCCATTTTATTAACCCCATTTTTTATGAATGAAACAGTTTAGAATTCGGGATCAATAGAGAATTAGTACCTTATATTACTTTAGAGATAGGGAATATAAAGGCTTTTCTTTCACATTTCGATTCAGAAGGCAGCATTGAAAATTCAAATAAATAAAAGTTTATCTAAGTTTTATCTAAGTACGTAACCTCAATATATGAGCCAAACGTGCATACACCGAACGGCCCATCCTTATTTTTTTTTTTTATTATGTTTTATTATGATAAATTATTTTGTTTTGTTATGATAAAATCGGAATGCTCTGGGACGGAAGGATTCGAACCTCCGAGTCGCGGGACCAAAACCCGTTGCCTTACCACTTGGCCACGCCCCATTCTTTTTTTCTTTTTATTCAACACAAATAAACACTAATATCGGTATTGGTTGTTCGTCAATTCCCGCCCAAATATCTATGGAATCCATTAGATTGTTGCTAAGATTTGACACATGTAGTTGTAGAATGAAACTTCATTTATTGATCATTACATAGAATTCAATTAAGATATTGTATGAAAGTATGATTCCTTCTATTTTCGTGTGAGAATTGAGGGATTTTTGATTGGGTGCGTCAAAAAAAAAAAAGCAGAATTATTTTGTCTACTTTCTTAATTTTTCCTTATATTGATAACTCAATCAAAATACAATTATCTCCAAGAATGAAATGTTTGTTATGCTTAATATCTTTAATTTGATCTGTATCTGTCTTAATTCTGCCTTTCATTCGAGTAGTTTTTTCTTTGCTAAATTACCCGAGGCTTATGCTTTTTTTAATCCAATCGTAGATGTTATGCCAGTCATACCCGTGCTCTTTTTTCTCTTAGCCTTTGTTTGGCAAGCTGCTGTAAGTTTTCGATGAGATCTTTCTTTAATACTGTCCCACAAACATTCATGATTTATTCAATAAAAAAATGTAAAAAAAAAAATTCTAACAATTGATAAGATCGGATAAGTCTTACATTATGAACCCTCGATTCAAACATGGAAATTCTTGGATGGGCGCGGTGAATCATCTCATTTACTCATTTTGACCTTCCACTTCCAGTGAACAAGGAACCCTATTAAGGTCCCCCACAATAACTAATTGTGGGTATGAAAGAGAATTTTGATACCGAAATATTCTATTAGAAATGAAGTTCTACAAATTCTTTTTTATCTATATCTATAAACCACTTCATTTCATTTATTCGTTTGGTGTAAAAATAGAATATGTGATATAAAAATGGATAGTCTATTCCCTTTTTCCCAAAAATGATCTTATCTTGGAGATTTTGTAATGCTTACTCTCAAACTCTTCGTTTACACAGTAGTGATATTCTTTGTTTCTCTCTTCATCTTCGGATTCCTATCTAATGATCCAGGGCGTAATCCTGGACGTGAAGACTAAAAAAAGAAAAGATTTCTCTTTGTTTTATTTTTTAATTATTAATTTCATTTTCTCTATTCCAGAGAGTGAACTATGAGAAAAAAAAAAATGAAAATCAATATATATATATATATATTTTATATATTTTTTTTTTTTTTAATTCGAAAAGAAAATATCAAGGCATCAGAAGAAACGGAAAGAGAGGGATTCGAACCCTCGGTACGAAAAACTCGTACAACGGATTAGCAATCCGCCGCTTTAGACCACTCAGCCATCTCTCCCAATTGAAAAGGGATAATTACTATGTTACCCATGAAGTAGAGAAAAAGTATTTCTTTTTATTTATTCTATTTATTCTATAAATACAATTATTCTATAAATAAAAAATAAAAAAATAAATACAAATTTTATCTGTTTATCAGCAATTCAATTCTAATTTTATTTAGATAACGGAAATATCTCCAATAGAAAAAGTGAAAGAATACCGAATACCCTTTTGATTTCATCCGAAAGGTCCTTTCTTTTATTCCTCTGCCTGGCCTGGTCAGTACCTAGCCAGGCCGTTTCTTGTTTTGTTCCAATGAATCCTTGATTCAATATTTTATCTGATTTGAAAACAAAAATACTTGTTATTGAAGCAAGAACAATAGAAACTGGGGCTATTCCTATGATATAAGATATAAATCCCATTTCTTATGATTATTTCTTTTCCTTTCATTTTCTTGATTTAGAAAAAAAAAAATAGAGCTATAGATTCTTGGAGAATTTCTTGTTATGCTATGACTTCAATAGTTCTTTCGGGGCAGACCTGACACTCAAAAATTCCCCCAACATGAGATGGAGCTCTTTATTTCAATGGGCTTTCATTTTCCTATCTCATTACGTTTCCCCATCGAAACACGTCAACACTCTAATTTCATAATTGAATGATTTTGTTCTTATCCTATCTTGATTACGTATAATGCTCTTGTTCGACAAATAGTCCTTTCATATACAATAATTACAATGTAGCGGGTATAGTTTAGTGGTAAAAGTGTGATTCGTTCTATTAACAACTAAAATAGTTAAAGGGTCTTTCGGTTTTATTCATATTCCGTTCCAATTAAAAACTCTATTTCTTAGAAAGGATTTAATCCTTTACCTCTCAATAACCGATTTGAGGAAGAATATACATTTTCGTGATTTGTACCCAAGGATCAATTAGAAATTTTAACATCGGGGTATGGAATCGCGAAGCATAATTTTTTGGGGTTGGATCAAGACTTTCAATTGAATGAGTAAAGAATCCATGGAGGAAGATACAAAAGTTTACTTCTAATCGTAACTAGATCTTCAATTTTTTGTTTGTATAGGTTGAAGCGAAATAGCTATTAAACGATGGCTTTGGTTTCCTAAAGCCATCGACATATTGTTTCAGCTCGGGTGGAAACAAAAATTTCTTTCCTCAAGATTCGCGCAATTAGAAATAGAGAACGAAGTAACTAGAAGGATTTTTTATAAATCCCCTCTTCTAGAGGGATCATCTAGAAAGCGAGTTGTTTTGGATGCATTCAGACAGAAAAGCGGACATAGATGTTATGAGTCGAATTTTTGATTTTGTTTATGGCTTAGATTTTGGAATCCGTCCATCTTCTATACCATCTTCCATAAAGGAGCCGAATGAAATCAAAGTTTCATGTTCGGTTTTGAATTAGAGACGTTAAAAATGATGAATTGACGTCGACTATAACCCCTAGCCTTCCAAGCTAACGATGCGGGTTCGATTCCCGCTACCCGCTTCATTCCATATCCATATTAATTATGAGAATGCTGCGCGTATCATTAATGTGA